GGACTTATGAGTATTCTGACTATAACAATTCCGATGAACAGTCACTCACTTTTGACAGTTATACGATTCCAGAAGATGATTTAGAATTGGGTCAATCACGCTTATTAGAAGTCGACAATAGAGTCGTTGTACCAGCCAAAACCTTTCTACGTATTATTTTAACATCTTCTGATGTACCTCATAGTTGGGCTGTACCTTCCTCAGGTGTCAAATGTGATGCTGTACCTGGGCGTTTAAATCAGATCTCCATTTTCGTACAACGAGAAGGAGTTTACTATGGTCAGTGCAGTGAGATTTGTGGAACTAATCATGCCTTTAACGCGTGCGCCCGGAAACATAGGCCGACTGCTGAGCCCACTCTGGCTCAGCCGCACCACCCGGGGTGCGAGCCACCCGAGAAGCAAGCTATTACAGCGAGCGGCTGGAGCTGTAGGGAGCCGAGGAGCAAGGCAGTAGATAAGATAAAAGAAGGGGCCGGGCTACCGGTGGAGCCGAGGAGACGGTTAGGATAACGAACTTGAAACGCGGAGCCCGAGCGGCTGGCGAGCGAGTGGTTAGTGGCCAATAGCGCCCTAGTTGATGGCATTCCTCTCTGCGGCTGGCACTCGAGGAACCACGGGGCACTCCATACAGAGCAAGAAAGTCTTAGGGATGAGACGCCCGCGCAAGGACCTCAATTCTCATTAAGAGGTCGAACCAAGGACCTATGGAAGTCGGGGCTACCCTGTCCCCATGGGCAACGCAATAGTGTCCTGAGGGAGGAGTTTAGAGGCCTTATAGTAGCACAGACTTCTTTTTCTTTATAGGTCATGCGAAGGGGGCCAGTCAAAGATCGTACTCTTCCTCTACAAAGACAACAGATGCTCTCAACGGCTAGGCGCCACTCTCTTTCTTTCTGAGTTATTCCAGCTTCTTCATTCTTTCGTGCCGCCGTGAACAAACAAAACAAAAAAAAAGAGGGCCGTCTCAGCATTGAACACAGGAATTGACATCGAGTACTACTTCAGAGATTCGTCTGAAAGTCCTGGGCTCCTACCGTTCTGCTGAGCCAGCTAGAGCCCATTTGAAAGACTCCTTTTAAGGGTACAACAGGTTTTGAAGAGACTGATGGCTTGTGGGGGAATCCTACAGCAGCGACAAAGAAATCCGTGACTGGCTTGGCCTTACCACGAAGAAAGACTTGGATAGAAAGATAGATTATAGAGATCGAGGATCCCTTTAGAATCCCAAGATGAAAGACATCCACTGGAACCTTCCAAAGAATGCGCTCCTTACATGATTTCCTAAGTGAAGCCAAGCCCATCTATGTTAAGGAAAGGCTCTGCAAGACCAAAGGTGATCAATCCATTCCTTCATTCTTAGGAGGGGGGAATAACCGGTGTTAGCAAGAAGGCGCTTTCAGGTGTTAGCAAGAAGGCGCTTTCAGGCCCTTCGACGCGCTAAAGGAATCGGGCACCCTGGACTTCGATTATATTGATTCGCCTACTTCCAATTCCACAGTTTTGACTCTTGCCGCGGACAATGCCTTTTCTCTCACAATCGGAGATGGGATAAGAAGGGTCGAAGTTTTGTTTCTGCCCGGTGAGAGGTTCACAGCTAACTAACGTAGAAGAACAAGGAGGAATTTTCAATACAGACTTATAGAAGTAGAAAGGAATGACAATGCCCCAACTAAGCATCAATCAGCGCTGGGATTATTGACTGACCTGAGGAACGCGGAGGCGTACAGCCCTCTCTGCTTGAGAGTAGAGGTCTAAATGAGCCTTCCGCGCCACAAGGACAAGTGGCAACTAGGTGAATTGGGAAGAAGCCTGGAAGCGGAGTCTTTTCTCTAAATAGAAAGAGCTTCCGTTTTCTCTTTTGGTCTGTGCTACAAGTGGCCAGCTTAACGCGGGCAGGCGGTGTGTCAGCAGTTGGGCCAAGCGAAAGAACAACATCACATTTATCTCTTTGTGTAAAACTTTTCCTAGTCGCATAACCAAAGAAAAGGAATCTGACTACTGAACATGCAAAAAGTGTAAACAAGGCTCTTGCGCACACATCCGATATCGCTTTTCTTCCCTCACTCCACGGGCAAGCCGTCAAGCTCTAAAGAGAAGTTCCAGGTCTTTGTTTTGTAGCTCAACCGATAGGGTTCCGGAAAAAAAGGAACGTAGCGCTTGAGGAATGCAGTTGCTCGAGCGAGGGGGCTAGGCTAAGAAGAGGAAGCAAAGGCCGAAGGTACCACACGACTGCTCTTATTTCCTGTTTGCTGTAACTGTAAACAGCCTATTTGCTTATTCAACAGCTCTTAATCAGTTTGGACACTAGAAAGTAAGAACTGGTAATCTTAGTATGGACCCTTTTCAAAGGTCACACTAGAGTGGATCCCGTCTTCCTTCACTCGAGGTCTTATGGAGTGAAATAACTCTAGGGTAATAAAATGGTTCAGCTCTGGTTCAAATGGTATCTGGGGTATATCTCTTATCTGTTGTTCACTTCATCCCTCTCCTTTCAGTCGAGTACTCACATGCGCTTGATAGCTGCCATAGCTTTGGGTCTCCTTCCTTGGGCTACAGCCTAAAGGAGCCTTTTCTTTCGGAAGAAGCCCCTTTAATCAGAAGTCAGGTAAGGGGCGAAGAAGTGAGCCGTAAGGCTTTGGGTCTTTAGAGGTGAGCCCATAGGCTTTGGGGCAGTATTGGTCCACTCTAGCTTATAGTAGTAGTAGGTCGACAGCAAAGTCAACTCGGTATGACAAGAAAGGGGTCTCTTCGTCTTTTTCTCCTCGCCGGGGACTTCCGCTGCTTCTGGTCGCGCTGCTACTTCTGACTGTGCTGATTCGGGCATTCCTCCAATGCTGGGAGTATGGGAAAGCCCCGATTCGATCAGTTACGTTGCCCAAATCGAATGTTCTACCTGACTCAATCCCCTTCTTCAGGAATGGCGGCATGGCTTACGAGTGAGGATGCCCAGTCTAGGAACTGAGATTATGAATCTATTTCATATCCTCAACTGCCTTTTCTTTTGCTTTTGCGGGAAGGCTGACACAAAAGAAAGATCGGCTTCGGGCCGGACCCTTAGACTAGTCCTATCGATCTGACAAGAAGAAGGGAGGCATTTCACGGGGGAAGAGTCCTACAACTGAAGTCCCATTCACTCCAGACACTACTGACTTACAAGCATTAGGCTGAGAGGCGGATACGATTTTCCCCGCGGATTAGACCAGCATGACCTCAGGGATGAATGAACTACTGACGGACAGAATGAAAGGTTTGAGAGGAATTCCCTCCGTGAACCCTGATACGGCAAGGCTCATTTAGACCTCGCCCGAAAGAAGGATTGATTCACTGTTAGAAATTCTATTCCACCAATTGAAAGTTAGGAAAGAATGCAACAATTGAAGACTTAGACATTAGCCTTTTGAGGAGGCAAATTAGGAACTTTCAGACAGTCAATCATAAGTAAAGAAGGAAAATGAAGACTCAGTTTATCAAGGTACCTTAGCCAACTAGAAAAAAAAAGTGATTGGATTTCTCCTTGCTTGAACCACTTCAATAGCCGGAGAGAGAAGTCAAGCAGTCCGCCCTAAAGGAACTTAGGCAAAGACACTAGGCGAATGGGGTCTCTCTTCTGCCTCGACTGATCCTTAGGGTAGTGATGAGGATGATCAGCAGTTAGGATTCCTGCTAGACCTGAAGCCCCATCCACTCGATAGAGGATTCACTTTTAGATCGCTCGGGTACCAAGAGAAAATGAAAATGAGAGAGGCTCTTCAAGACCAAGACTGAGAAAGCTTACACTATGAGATTTCGGCTTGGATCGACTGAAGAGCTTATCGGATTAGGCTGCCTGGCTGAGAGGATTGATTTGATGACTGGATTCTAGGATTGGCTTTACTCGATGAGCTTTCTTTAAAGAAAAAGTTCCGAAGAAGATAAAGGTGCGGGGAAGGCTTCGAAGACTTACAAGACGGACAAAGCAGACAACTCAAAGAACAATTGGAGGAAGACTTGGAATCATAATAGAAAGCGTTACGTCTACGGGTATGGTGCTAAACCCGAAAGCTTTTTTTCTACTAAAGGGCCTCGCTTTTCGGAGCTGCTTCCCAGCAGCGGGATCCCACCTGTTCCTTCAATACCCTCTTGCTTAAACGGTGAGCCACCCGCTTTTTTGCGAGCTCTCTCTCTTACAGGGGAAGCTCCCGCTCCACAAGAACTAAAGAATCATATCAACCAACAACTTCACTTTCTTTTTCATATAGGGCGAGAAAGAGCCATGAGAGAGGAATACATACAAAGAATAATGGAAACCCTTGGGTTGATGAATACAACCCCGGAGCAGGGTCTTACATCTGTCCTATTTTTTCGAAAGGTTCTAGAGCGCATCGATCTATTGTCAAATATTTATCCAGAGAGGCTCTTCAAGACCTTAACTTTATGCAGATGAAAAGGGGTTAGGAAAGCCTTCCCTATTCACTTGTGTGGAGTTTCCTTTTCGAGACAGAGAGCTAGAACTCGATTGAAGCGGTAGAAAAACTTGAAAAAGCTCTTAGAAGAGAATAACTCAAGAGGGACGAAGTGGCTCTACCGATAGGTGGAGGCGAAAAAAGGGGGATCGACCTACAGAGAACGAGTTACATAGTGGAGGAGGTGCCGTGAAGATCTAGGAATGTGAGCAGTACGAGCTGAAAGGCTCCCATACTGTTTGGAGGGCAGAGGCATAAATGCCAAACAAACCTGACCCCTATCTATCGTCGTAGAAGCTGTTCCTAGGAAAGATTATGGAAATCGGGTATCCAATCAATTAATCCCCCAAACCGAGAAAGCTTAAGATGAAGAAAGAGCTTAAAAAACAAAATAAAAATAGGGGCTCGTAAATCAAGTACGGAACGAGCCTTGTCTACGAAGCAGAGTGACCTCATCTTGCTTGCTTCTGGCGAAGCTTCTAGAACTAGATAATAGGCATTCTTGTATGGTAGGAATACGACTTTTTCTTTTAATCACTACATAGGAGCGATGGCGAAGCCAAGCCGTATAAAGGCGAGCAGCCCTTATAGCAATAGCAAACGGCCTACTTATAGCCTATTTTTCCCAGTGCCCGCTCCCGTTCCCGATTATGCAGTAGACGTTGTGATGATTAACAGAAAAGAGCAATTTTCCATTCTACCATTGAGTCGCTTAGTATGTGTAGTAGTTCTTCCATGGCATAGCTCAGTCATTCAATTATGGTAGGGTCAGTCAGACAGGCATTCCACCTCGGATCAATCCTATGAAAGCATCAGCTGTCAAAGCAGTTTCAATCCCTACTCTGTAGGTGAAGCCTCCAAGCCATTGTGCATTAGAGTCAGGCAAAAGAGGGTGAAAGAAAGCATAAAGAGTTGGTAAGTTGAAGGAAGTCTGTTATTGTGGAAGAAATGGAGAAGTCGCATTCCCCAAAGACGGTGGAATGCTTTTTTTCTTTTCTTAAACATTTATTATGATGCACCTCTTCTTCGATCCAGAACAAGTAAGGTCTACCCTAGCCCTGGATCCAGAACTTTTCCACGTGAAGGGATTGCGAAATCCTTTCTCATTGGTTGACATAATATAATACGTTGTAAAAAAGGACGGCTGAAGAGCCTCGATTCATTGACTCTTATAGAGATCCACCCCCCTGGGTCTGATTATAGTGCTGGCCCTGTTTTGGTTTAAAGCTGCGCATATGCCATCCCCGTAGGGACGTAGCCTACGCAAGCAGAGAGAGGCCTAGACACCAACCTCAAAGAGCCTCCGGTTTATAATAGTATCCGCTCCGAGAAAAGTCTGTCTTGGCATGATTCCTTGGTTGATCTTAAGAGTTTCTTATTCTAAAGAATAACCTCGCTTCTACTCTTTATTTCGATTTCATTCCGGTAGATCGATATTCAATTATCTGCATCAAAATTATCGCAATTGAAGGAATGACGGGAATCTATGAGCCGGACCTGGCTCGACTCGATCCGAATCAAATAATCCGCCACAACCCCATTTCGATCTACACTATGCAAACCTGAACGTTTTCTCAGCATCCGTTATGCTATTCCTTTACGCCCAAGACAAATCCTCTTTTGCTGCAACTAAAATAAGACTTGAAAAAATCCTCTGGTTATCGGCTCACCGACTTCGTCCACTATCGGTTCAGCTGACTCTTCTACTTACTAACAAGTGTAATCCGCAAACATACTTTATATTCACTCAATTAGTCATTGACTCAATTAAGTCACCAATTAAATCAATCAGAACTGAACTGATTCTAATTCTCAACAAAACTCTTTGACTTTTACTCAGCATGTGAGCTTCGCAGCTACTTTGAAAAACTATAGATGAATGCCCTCCGCAGATGAATTACCGGTTGTCGGGAAATAGAAGGTGAATGAAGGTACGTTTAGCCCTTTCTTCGAGACTGGGACTGCACTTTGAATTGGACAGCGGCTATACTAGGTAAATATGCTGGGATTTGTTGCAGATGAATTCTTCTTCTACGCTTCGCTGTCCCTTGTTGGGTTTGATATATCCGAAATCGTGGTTGTTGTGGTCTTTTATGATTTTTTTTATAAGGAAAATGGTGTGTAATTCTCACCGCTAGCTTTCTTAGCACTGCCGGCATAGAATAGATAGAATATCCCGGTGAACCATAGGAATGGTTAGCCACAAAGACAGCTGTCAACCCCGTTGATTCGAAGACTGATATCTCCACGTACACCTCTAATCCCCTACTTTGTTAACACCTACTTCTTAGGGTGAAGCTAACTTCAGCTTGTCTATAAACCTCGACTCTTCGCGGCTACTATTCTCCGCCCTTTCCAATGAACGAAAGAGCCCTTGCTCTTGAGTTTTTCTGTTCTCCATCGAGTGCTAGACCGACCATTAGTATTACTGTCAACTCATAAGGTAGTTAGCTGCGCCTTTCTTACTAGAAGAGCAGGATAACATACGTAATTATAGAAGTGAACTTGTTCTGAACAGTAAGATATGGCAAGTCAGGTTCGTAAGGATAGAAAGCATCGGTTATGAAATTGATAGACCAAGGCATAGTTCCAAGCTCCGCTTTGAAGCACAGGCAAAGGGTGAAAAAAGAGGGTCGTATAGGCGCAACTAAGTTAAAGCTAGAATCGACATGGTAGTTCGCCAGGAAGAGATGCTGACACAGACAGATAGTTGTAGTAGAAATTCGGGATTTGAGACGTAGGCTATTGGTAGGAAGCCGTTCTAACCTTGCAAGCCATACAAAGTGCACCCATCTGGCCTCCGCCTTCATCTTCCACATCCAGTCCCATTTCAAACCTTCAGTAGGCTCCACATCTCCAAGCAAAGCCAAGTACGCCGTTTTAGATGAGAAGATGGCATTAGCAGAGTGTTTCCAAACCCATTTGCGAAAACTTGGGACTTGGGAATAGGGTATCCCAGAGCTTTAACCGCCACCTCAGCCGGGAGATGAGAGAACAAGGATTTGCATCCCACTCTCCATTCAAAGATGTAGTCACTGACTTTTGCATTGATATCATAAAAGTATGGGATTTTCTCCACCATATCCATGACTGGTTTTTCAAGCCAACTATTTAACCAGAATCTCGTCTGATTTCCATTACCCACTCTTTTTTGCAAGCCTGCCATTAAGGACTTTAGCTGCTTGGATCAAGCCTTTCCAAGAGTGAGACCACAACGAATTTCTTTTATCCCCATTGCTAACATACTCAATCAAATCCCCATCAACCAACTATTTTGCTTTCAGGAAGCGCACCCAAAGACTACAAGGTGAATTCAAAAAACACCATACGGTTTTCTGTAGAAGAGCTAAGTTATGTAGCTCCATACTGCGCAATCCCAAACCACCATAGGCTCTAGGTTTGCAAACATTTTCCCAACTCAAAAAATGTAAACCTTTCTTCTCAATCGTTCCTCCCCAAAGCCTTACTTTAAAGCTCTAAAGCCCCAAAGGAAGCTTCGGTTAAGCTTATCAAGAGAATTAGTAAGCCCTTTAGGTAATAGTACCGTCTGCATGTGATAAAAGGTAATGTCTGAGGTAACTGCTTTGATCAAAGTTGTCCGTCTGTCCAAACTAAGCTGTTTATACTTCCAACTCGTCAACCTGTTACTGACCTTGTCCACAATCTCTCTGTATGTGTTCTTGGTGATTCTACCATGAATAAGAGTAACCCCAAAATACTTTCCTAAGTAGACTAATACCCATAAGACTACTCATCCTCCTTGCAAGACCATTAGCAGCCTTTGTAGAGACAAAGAGCTTTGATTTCTCTAGGCTCACCTCGTTCCCTGCTAATTATCATATAAAACTTTGAATCCAATCCCGTATAATTTGATCAATAGTAATTGAAATAATAGGGTGATCACAAGATCACTAATCAACGTATTGTATGCGCCGAGAGAAAAACCGAAAACCGTAGAAGAGAGTTGGAGTCAGTAGAGAGAGGTTTGAAGAGCTCGACCAAGCCTTGAACCTAAGCCTCGCTACGAAGTCACTCGACTAAAAGGAGAGGCTTGTATATAAAACGCAAAAAATGGAATCTCAATCGATACAGACCTACTTTGACTTTCCTCTTTTTTATGTATTCCCCGGAACGAACCTCTTTCTTCAGACTTTCTTTTCAAGCGATCCGGTGTTAAAGGCATATTACCACCTAAGCTAGCAAGATCAAAGACAAATCCGTAGAAAACAAAAAAGATTGACATCATATTATGCAATAGCTAAAGTGGTCTAGATGCATGTGGAGATATCTTTGCTCTTTATGCCGATTGAGCATGGACCAGCTAATCCTGCCAGGCGAGGACGTGTGACAAGATCCCAACCCATTGGATTCAAGCCCTAGCGGATCTGGGATGCTGCCCACTTTCTCTACTACTCGAGCAGGGAGAAAGCCCTTTTCGAACTCGTCCGTAGCGGGTCTCGTTCCACACAAGCATTGGTATTGACACAGTGCATATACTCAGGAATCAAAACCTTATGCTGATATCTATGGTCGTCTCTGGTCATATTCTTGTGAAACTTCTGTCGTCCCGTTCATTGTGGTTCCTCGACCCTGATAGCCATTTGCTTGCTCGAACTATACACATTCCAAGAGGGGGGCAAGCTAAACAAGCCATCCAAGTTTATAGAGTCGGAAGTTAGAAAGAACTTGGAGGTTCCCCTGTGACTAACTTAGCACATTTCTGGTGGTAGCCATTGTAATCCTTCAGATAATTAAGTATACGACTCTGTCAAAGAATGATGGTTCGGGCCGTATCGAAAAAAGGGGAGGGCAAAGAACTTCATAAAGTTATTCTGAAGATTCAACTGAGATTCAAATCTGAACCAACGACTAAATCTTTTAGAATAAATTGAAATTGATTTCTATTATATACGAGATTTTTTGATTCTAAGTGATGCTCCAATTCCCTACCGAAAGTAGGGCTAGGGTCAAAGCAAAGCTGGGTATGCTCTCTAGTAAAGACACTCGAAAACATGCATGCTATCATCTCTGTAAAAGATGGAATTGAAGGTGATTTCACTTGTTTTTAGAGTCGAGATTGGGTGCTTTATATATAAGAAATCAACTCGCATCTTTTGTAATATTCCAATTATATTAGAACGAGCTTTTCAAGTATCTATTGACGAGGTTCTACCACTGCAGGGCCAATAAGCACGTATATAGGGAATCAAGTATCATGGGCATCTCCTCAACACCTGGCTGATTGAGAAAGCCAACCAATATAGATGGGCGCACAGGCAAAAGTCCGGTAGGATACTAGGTTCATCAATCGAAAGAAACTAGCGAAATAAGGATTACTTCCTCACCAAGGGCAAAAGAAGGTGTCGACCAAAGTTTCAGAACTGCTCGATTGTTATGGGAGGATTGTTGACACTGGCCGAAAAGCAAGTATAAGGTGTGGTTGCTCGCGGGCGGGAAGGCGTCATAGGATAGGAAAGAGCTATATGCGTGATGATGCTTAGCCGTTGGGGTCTTTGATGATCCCCGGGAAAGAAGGCAACTGCGGATCGACAACGAGAAAGAGAGAAATAGATATACGCTTGAGGTCTTGAAGAGCCTTGCCGAATGTCGGCTTTGATCATGCCACTACGCATTTGATTAAGACAACGAATAACGAGAACAACTCTTGATCTATCAAACCCTAAGACTATTTTAAAATATCATCCGGTGAACCGTATTGCACAATGATCCGAACACCACCTACTTTGTCCTCTGAGAGGCTCTACGAGAACCTGTTCATGGGAAAAGAAGTTCTTACCCGTGTATAAACAGCCCGTTCAAAAAGAGGGTCCAACTCTTTCAGGGGCTCTGAGGGGCTTAGGGTTCGAAAGAAGATCTGTGGACAAAATTGTGTAAGTAAGCTGGAATTGTACTTATTCAGACAAGTAAAGGCACTGATTTTTACGACTCCATCCATTCTCACCTTTCCAAATACGGTGTTACTGAAGTGAAAGTCGATGTCATTCATACTCTTTTCTATGTGTCTGAAGAATATGTAGGCAGAGTGGAGCTTGCCAAGGCGCTTATTATGATGGGTTGACAAAATCCTTGTCTGTCAAAGAACTTCAAAGGAACTGGAATTATCTCAAGCATGCAAGAATGAAACGACTTTTTCTTCCTTGGCACTAAGCAAGTAGCCATGGGTGGAGTTGTTGATGATTTCTGGTTACAAGGTGTTCACATGATTCATTGTTCTTACAACAGTTTGTGTATGGGTCAGATCATCCAACCTGATTGGGATATGTTCCAATCTGACCATGTTTGCGAAAAATATCACGCTGGGTCAAGGTCAATTTGCGGTGGACCAGTCTATCTCAGTGACTCCCTTGGCTGCCATGATTTTTACCTTATTAAGATGTTTACCCTGATGGCACCATCCCAAAATGCCAAAGCTATGCCCTTCCAACCAGAGACTGCCTTTTTGTTAACCCTCTGTTTGACAACAAGTCTATTCTCAAGATATGTAATTTCAATAAGTATGGAGGTGTAATTGGTGCTTTCAACTGTCAAGGTGCTGGTTGGGATCCTAAAGAGCGTAGAAAGATGGGCTATTCACAGTCTTACAAACCTCTTTCCGGCACCGTTCATGTCAAGGATATTGAATGGGACCAATCCATGGAAGCTGCTGAAATGGGTGAAGCTGAAGAGTACGTGGTCTATCTTGACCAGGCTGAAAAACTGCTCTTTGAAAGACCAAAATCTGATCCAATTCAAGTTACCATTCAACCTTATACATTTGAGCTTTTCTTCTTTGTGCCCATATAAGAAGTTCGGTCGTCTTGTCTGCAACTATTGGTCTAACCAACATCTTTAACTCTGGAGGAAGAATTCAAGAATTGGATTACGAGGAGGCTGCTGCCAGGATTAAAGTTAAAGGTGGTGGGAACTTCCTTCCCTATTCAGGAACTTCTGAGGAAGCTATTGACTCTTTGTTTGCTGCCTCTCCGAATCTAACGAGTTGAGCAAAGTAGCTGCTAACATCCCGAAACGAAACTGGGTGTGTTTCAATTTTGTTTGATGCTGAGGTTGAGGGGGAGGTTTCCTAACCTTTGCTAGCTAGAGAGTTGGATAAGTAAGTCTTTCCCCGATGCTTGAAAGACAAGGAATCGATTGAACGGGCACGAACGAAAGCGAAAGGTCTTGCAGAACCTGGGCATACGCTAAATAAATGGGCATTGCACCTTAAAGGTAACGGCTAAACCGATTGAGCTAGAGTTAGAGGTACTAGCTGGCTTCCCCTTTCCTTTTCGATAGGAATCTGACTCTATTTCTGAGAATCCCCATGCTATAAACTTGGCTGAACCTTGAGAAGAAATACAAGAAATAGGCTATACAAGAACAAGATCTGTGCAACTAGCCAGTTCCATAAATAAGGGTGGTTTAGAAACCCTAGCAATCAAGAACGCACTCGAAATCAATCTCGGTCTAGAAGACGCAATAGACCGCCTTAGTCTATCCTACACTTGCAGTCCTACTTATATTGTTGCTAGGCCAGCGCCAGTATACGTTGCCAACCATTGCGGTAGATTGATTCTTCCGCGTAAGTCCATAAATGCTGGTCCCGCCCTTCACCGAATATAGTACTGGGAGATCAAATTGAAAGCCATCGTAAGCTTTCGCTAGACTGAGAATATAAAGTTTCAAACGAGCAAGAAAGGTCACTCTTCCTGTAGATAAAATACCAAGTCTTGTACGCGCTTTAAGAATTCCTTCCACACATTATCAAATCTTGCCCCCATCTTTCTGCGAGTAGTCTCATCCAATCCTACAAATTAATATGTTCTCAGAAAGATAATCCGACCCTTACTGAATAAAGAAATAAAATCATGTGAACACCCGAAAAGAAGGAATAAAATGAACTTGACTCATATCCTAGCCCGGGTATGCTAACCACATTTTCTGAAATCTAAAAGGGTCTACGAGCACTGTCCATAGGCTCTGACAAGACCTAAAATTGAAGCAGAATAGGACAATGATCAGAGAATACTTGAGGTATATCTTTTACCACTGCCTCCGGATACAATAAAGGCCAATCTGAATTTTCCATAGCTCTATCGAGCCTCTCTTTAACTAAGATACCTCCCCTAACACGTCCTTGCCAAGTCAAACTCGGCCCTTGAAATAAAAAAATCCATGAGGCTGCAATTGCTAATCATCGTATTAAATCTCAGTCGGATATAGGTGCAAAAACTTACTCGATGTATTTCACTAATAAAACGAATTCGAAAGAGTGAACTTCGAGTCGAATATAGCGGCCAAATGCCTCATTTTTTTCATTTTTCATGAGATTCTATTAAAGAAAGGAAATTGACTCGATGCCTATTTTAGTGCTAGCTTTCTTATATCAGAGACGAGGGCAACCTAGAGTAAGTAGTCTTCGGGTGGGGCTAGTTTCTTTATTTAGTGTTTCCCGTTAAGGGGAAATCGTTTTTCTCAGGGGCTTTCCGAAGAGCTCTTTCGATGCCTAATGGGTTTTCCCAGCTTGAGAGATTCTAGTAGAGATTGCCCACTGAGCTACATCAGGTAAATCGGATACAGTAAAATTGATGTGTGGATTGGGACTAGCTTTGCCTACAGATCAAAAACTGCAATTTAATCCCCTGCCCTGAAAAGCAAATAAATGAAAAAAATTGTACTACTACTGCAGCTAAGCTTTTTCCTAGTGAAATACTAAATCGAGAAGCCTTGCGTCTAACAAGCTGAAAATACATCTCAGGCGATAAGAGAAATCAGTAGGTATGGATAGTGGATCAGCTCATTTCGGACTCCTCGCCTATCTATCGGTGAAGGAAGCCATGGGGAAACTTGTCTCTTTGTTTGCGAGCAAGACTCGCTCGCGTGTCATGTCTCTCAAGAAGAGGCTTACACTATCATCTGAGGGCAACAAATCTGTTACCGAGTTTCTTCAGTCCATGCGAGGGATCGCAGATGAACTGGCGTTGGCTCAGTCTCCAGTTTCGGACGAAGACATGATCATTTTTATTCTCAACGGATTAAATCCGGAATTTAGAGAATTATCGACGGACATCCGTGCCAGAGAGAGTGATATCTCTCTTGAGGAGCTGTATGAGAAGCTTACTGATTTTGAGGTCCACATCAAAGAGGATGAAAACATCTCTCCTGTTATCTCGGCCAATTACACCAACAAAGGTCGGCCTTCTGAAAACCTTAAGCCGCAATTCAACAGGGTTTCTGGCGGCTCTGGCTACACACCTCGTCCTACGTCCTCACTCTACCCTAATAGGTCGAGTCACTCGACTTACAAGACCTGCCATCGGCTTTATCTAGTCATCTTCCGGGCTTACGCCGCTATAAAAAGCATACCCTGGGAATGGCTTCCAGCGAGCAGCTAGTCAAATCTTTGGAGAAAGCCTTTTTTACCTGCTCCCACTGCTTCCCGATGACTTAAGCGATGACGGGTATAAAGAACTTCTCCTGGAATTCCATTGCCTATCGTCTTTTACTAACTCCCTTAATCAAGTAAGTACTCCGGCCGGACCAATAGGATGATTGAAACGATTCTTGGTCTAGTTAGTTCAGTCCGAAATCCGTATGGTACCAGTGGCACGACACTCACTTCGCACTCTCTCCTCAGCCCATAGAATAATACTAAATGAGTAAAGCAAATAATACTAAATGAGTAAAGCAAGTGAATCAGTTCTGAATAGATTTCATATATTTCAAAAATGCAATATGGGCTTTTCTTTTTGTTTACTCGGAGTTCTTTCCGTCTAGTCTGCTTTACATCTTTGCCTTCACTGCCCTTATACATACTACGGGAGCTGACTTATATAATTGCCGCGAAGAGTCGAGGTTTATAGACAGGCTAACAGTCTTTAGTACCGCTGAACCATAAGGCGAAGGTAGAGCTGCCACGAAGAGCGATCAGTCTTTAAAAAAGAGAGAGAGATGGATATCACTAAAAGACGCTTTCACTCTATAAGCCCTGTTATCCGCTCTTTCTTTCCTAAGCGGTCAAGTAAGAAGGCCACTTTTCCTACTGACACTGACAATGCTACTTGTACACTAGACGTACTAGCCTATTACATCGAGTACTAAGCAGGACCTACTGCGCAGAGGAAGCTCTATCCCGAACTAAATAAAGAATAGATTACGTAGAGGAAGGATATTCACTATCTAGGTGCAGAGTCTGTCTAAAGAACGGAAAGCAAGCAAAGTTCATCTACGTCGGGTAAGGTACTATCGGTACAAGAGTCAGTCAATTTTATTGGTGCTAAGGAGGTCTTGTTAGAGCCTGAAGTTTAATTAGATAAGGGTTCAGTTACAGACAGGCCTAGTGTATCGGCCATAAGGTTAACACAGAGCCCACTAGGGGGGGTTTACAATAATTTTAAAAGCACTCTCTACTTTAAGTCCTTCCTTGGCCATCCAGTCAGCTGAGTGATTTCTTTCTCTTGCTATATGCCGGATTTGACATTCTGGGTGCTGGGAGAGAAGGTCCCATATTCTGCTCAGTATGTGCCTTAGTGGATGGGAGGGGTTGGCTCCATTAAGCACTAGATCCACACAGATAATGGCATTAGATTCGATTTCCAGTTTACTGAAGCCTCGCTGGTGTGAGATCTCCAGTCCTTTGTGGATGGCTACCAATTCAATACGCTCAATATCGCAATCTCCAATCTAGCCTTGATATCCCAGGATCCATTCCACTCGATGTCCTAGGAAGCAACCTCCTATTGCAGATCTTTTGCTGGAGCGGTCCATACTACCATCAGTATTCAGCTTGATTCTTCCACTTGTCGGCTTATCCCACCCAACCAGATTTGTGTGAGGGAGTTCAGTCTGTAGAGCTTTGGCTACAGTATCCAATTTCTGCACACGAAGTCTTGTCAGAGCCTGAGAAACTCCAGAGCTTTCTACACTTCCATATCAGCCAGCAGCAAGTAGAGAAGAGTTCACCCCATTTCCATTTTACCACTCTACCTACATTCCAGTAAACCAGGTTGAGTTGCATCCATTGGCTCAAATCCCCTTGGAAAAGCCTGTAAGTCTGTTCTCGTGGAAGAAAGTTACTACAAATTGCTTTGGCTGCTGGGCAGTCTCGCAGTAGGTGACATAGGGATTCACTCCTACCTTGGCATCTTCCACAGGACTTATCCACTGACAAGTGTCTTACTCTTTTGATTAGTCATGACTCTGCACTTGAGTGCTGTCCACATGAATCTTTTAACTCAGGGTCCAACTTGAAGTTTCCAGAGCTTCGCATACACAGGGTTGGGGGCCTCTTCAGACTTAGTTATCAGTTCAAAAGCGGATTTGGTGGAAAACATTCCACTAGGGGAAGCAAGCAAAATTGGGGTGTACTCTAACTTTTTGTCCATGGAAAGAGGGATGCTACCTATCTTCTCAATTACTTCTTCTGGGAGATATTTTCCAAGCATCTATATATCCCAGTCAGTCTCAGAGAAAAAATCAGATACCGTGACATTCTCCTCTTCAGGGGATAAGGTGGTTGGAGCCAGGCTCATCAGGGGGGCATCACTTACCCAACGATCTCTCCAGAACGAGACTTAGTTCGCCTTGCCCACTCGCCCTATCAACAAACAGTCTTGTGTCCTTTACTCTTAGGATGCCCTTACATGTACTGGAATGGTGGGGTTTAGGTTGTGCATCCAGTAGAGTGCCTCTCTTGAGTGGTGAACGGATTGGATAACACTGTAACAGTCTTAGAAAGATTTACAAATATGAGTTATTTCACTGGCAGGCGATCGTCTTTTTCACAGGATTTCTCGTTACTCATGTCAGCATTCTCATCGTGTGAGAGTAGGAGAGAATACAACGGGCAGTGAATTTCGTATGGTTTTCGGATCAAAAGAAACTGACACGTTATGCTCGCCTATGAACATGCTCCCAACATGCCAGGATCAACCAAGTCAAACCCGGAAAATAAATAGCTGAGTCAACCAAAAGCAAGGCAAGGGATTGCCCGGGCCCGAACGAGAGACGGATTCGCAGGGGGAGGTCAATAAGCCAATCCCCTCTCAAACTCCAAAGGGTAACTAGACGAATAGGCCATCTACTTTTGAGTTCATTATGACGTCGGCGGCAGCCTAAACGACAGTTACCAGACAAACGGAATAAGCTACATTGTGTCAGCCAATTCCTCAATATATCGTGATCGGCCTAATTCCAACCCGAATTGATGATCGTTAGAGTTCCCTTACTTGTCTTTGCGGAACCAGAGCTAATTCGACTAAAAAAAGAGTCATTTCTCATCTATATCAGACTCACAGGTCAGATTCACCCCGAAAAACTGAGCTTCCCTAATGAAAGAGTTCGCTTAACTCGCATCTTTCAATAAATATCTACGGTGAATAGCTGATGCCCTTTCGAATTGTTGATGAATCGTGAAAGCTGAATCAGGGCTCTTACCTCCCCAACTAAAATAACTAAAAGCAAGTCCTATAAGTTAGGTTGGACAAAGGGCTTTTGTTCTAGAGAGAAGAGAGAGCTCGTTAAAGGTCGAAAGATCGAAGTGGGGTTCTGAAAGAGGTTTTTAAAACCTTTATGGAACCCGTGCGTATCAGCAAAGATCTGGGGGGTACGGCATTCAGCGAAGCAACGCGAAGCGAAGAAAGGGTCTCAACCGAGACAAGCGTATAAAAGTAGTTCACCTCTTACCCGATCTAACATGAAGTTCCCAGACAGCCATCTTAATAAGTGATGTTGGGGCCTGTATTCCCAAACTGGTGGACAATCTAAATCTCCGAATCACCATCAGTACCTAAAGACTCCATACCAACGAAATGAGAACCGGCCCTCAGTCCTACTTGATGATCCTACTACCCTTCTTGGAATGGGGACATCCCTATGGCCGCCTAGTTGACGAAGACAACCTATCTTCTTGTTAGGGCAGCAGAGGAGATCGACCCAAGATGCAGGTAGCTTGCTCTGGAGTTGCTTACTATAGGACATGCCCATGCAGAAAAATATTAGCTTAATTGACAAAAGCCCTATATCCAGGTCTGTCCAAGGCGAAGAGGAAAGACGGTATATTTATTGAATCAATGAATAGAATCATGTAGTAAGCGAGCTATCCCTATCCATTCTTAGTTCGTGATCTCAACCTCTCTACTGTGCCGAACTCTCCTAAGTGAGAGCTCAATCGCTACAGGACCATCGAGTATCCCCCCTACGCTACTACTAAACAGCAAGATTTCCACGCGGCGGATCTGCTCTAAAAAAAAGACCATGGTTCGAAGGAGCCCTTTCAATCCGATACCTTGACGACAGACATTGTGGTGTACAGCTCTACTCTTACGGAACATTAAAAAAAAAGGCGAAGTACTCTCTTTTCATCTGGCTGGTAGTACGGAAAAATATGATGTATGTGAATAACTCTCCTATCTGACTGAACGCAGAAAGGCTTAACTTAACATAAAGCATTTCACCTTGTCCCAATTTCTTTGGAAGAAAATAGGTTGAATTCCATCTGGTTGAGGAATACTTAGGCTTAGAGGCTCGTTGAGACCTGGGTATATTTCTATAAGGAGATATATATTTAGACACAAGCTTCTTTCATCCAATAGCACGGTAAGCATAAGAACAAGAGGAGACTGAATACTTAGGATTCCCTATGGACTATTTGAGTTATCAATGTCTTACTCTAAGCTCTACTTTGCTCATGGCTAGATCGATCGGTTTCGGTTCGTAGAGATAGGCCTTAATCAAAAGAAGGGCGTCAATATAATTTGGAAATCTTCCTGCGTAGATTGACCCGCTAATAGAAAGAGCTTTACAAGCGGCATTGCCTCAAAACCTGATAGTCAACATACGCCTGATAAAGATAAAGACCAGAACTGTTCCATGTCAAAATATGGAGTCGAACCCGGGTCTCTTCTACAAGTCATCAAAAAGGGTTAAATGAAGGCCATTTTCACCTAATCGTCCCTCTCTCTTCTCCGTAGGTGGATTTGTTAGCAACAATGTCCCGCAATGGGAGAATGGGGGCGTCCACTAGATAGTGGACCTATGGATCACTCTACTGGTTGGTATGGTATGGATGTCGGGTTTTGACCATTTCCTAAGTTTAACCTCACGTTTGGGGGTCAAAGGATGAAATCCTTTCCATGATGCCTCGGAATCGTGAGATTTTGATATCTTAGATCGACAAGAGAAGGCGAAGCTGCATGCCCCTCCGCGCTAGTGACTGATGGTGCGGTATTGATTGGAATGCTCTTTCACGACTGATTAACTCGCTATTGAGATAACCCAATTCCTAAACCAATTCCTTGGCCAAAGTAGCTTGCTAGAACCGGCTCTTCATTTATTGTTTCTGACGTGGCCTAATCTCCTACTTCCCGAAGTAAGAAATAGGAAGGGGAAAGAATAACCAGCTTCTCAAAAGAATAACCAGCTTCTCAGCGGAAGGGGTTAGTAGCTATCGATTCTATGAACTTCAATTCCGGAACAACTCCTTCAAAAGCAAATGAAAATGCTTAAGCCATTGTTGAATACCCAGATTCTGCAACAGAGAAATCCTTTTGCCCGGAGTTAGACTGAGATGCCTGGGCTAGACCCTTCAATAGACGTCCACAGACTACATATCAAAGCAGATTCGAGCCCTTAGAGAGTATCCGAACTTATGAACAGAACAAATGGCACTTGTGACTTGCGTCGAATCAGAGAGGCTATAACTGACAGAGTTGGAGAACTAACGACTCTAAGGAAGAACCCCTCCTCTGAAAAGCCAGTGAAGAACAGATTAGTTTTGAACACCAATCGCCCTCGCAAGCAATATCGCTAGCAATACCGGAAAGGAAGATGCAGTTCGTAAAGCAAATGCGGATTCTTCGATGAGGAGTTATCTACAAAGGAAAGGGAAGAATGTTCACCTGCGCTTCCAACGAGCTACGGGTTTGCTGACGGGCTTGTGGATGTTTCTCATTCGAAATAGTTAAAAAAGTAAGCTTTTCCAGAGCTATATCATTCGAAATCTTCCAAGTTGCATTTTTCCGGGAAAACTAAAAGTTTAATATTTGGAAATCAATTTGTTAGCTACAATTAAGTGGAGGCTAAAATACCCGTCTTTACTCCAATTGAATAACCCCTTCTGACAAATACTAAGGCGGGGCACAGGGCACAAAAGAAGCGGCCAGAGTAGACATTCATTAAGAAAATAAGGCTCTGTCAAGAACTCACCCGTACTGATGGATGGGAATGACGGGCACTGCATCTTAAGATGCCGAAGACGAGGAACTGAACCAATTACTTTAAAGGCAGGCATCCCTCACAATTTGCGTAGGATGAAAGCCTCTAGGGAAGGCTACTCCCATAGAATCTGCTTATATAGCTGGTAGTAGTTCATCCGGTGGAGCATCAAGCACATCAAGATCCATCTACGTATGACATCCTTCCTTAGCTAGGGCATCAGCACAGGAATTACCTTCCCGTAATGTGTGTGAGAGAAAAGATTGCCATTCACGGTTCAATAATTACCTGCCATCAAGAATCAAGGATCCGTTAGGATGAAGAGTAGCATCTGCAAATTTTATTAAATCAATTGCAACCTTGGCATCCATCTACCCAATAACTTGCCTGTACCCACGATCCCATGCAAGGAGGAGTTCTCATCGAATAGCCTGTAATTCAGCAACCATCTTTGTGCAGGTTCCAAGATGAGCTCTAAATCCCAATATACATTTCCAAAATTCATCTCGTATTACTCCACCAGCCCCGGAAATACCTTTATTAGCAACCGAAGCTCCATCGGTCTTAACCTTAAGAAAAGCCTGCTCGGGAGGAAGCCAAGAAATCATCCTGCCATCAGTAGGAGCTGCATTTGGCCTACTATAGGAGTCATAAATTTCCTTTTCCGAGTTTGTGATATTCCGGATCAAAGCATATTCTGAAATTGGAGCATCATCATCATTTTCTATAAAGACAAACTTGCATCTAGTCGTCCATAACCTCCAAATAATCGTTAGGAAAAGACAAGGTTCGTTTAGACCTGGCGTATTAAGTGAAGCCGCTTCATGCAAGTTCTTAGACAACCAGACATCAATATCATACACAAAGAAATCATGAAGCCTGGAAGTTCTTCTTTTGGTCCTCCATATGCCCCCAAAAAAACCAAGACATACCTTTCTGGGAAATTCTCTCGACTTCCTACTTCACTTTCTAGCCTTAGCAGGAAATTGGCTTTAGTTCCTATGTCGTTGGCACTCGCAGGCTCTGCAAGACCTCCTCTTCGGGCACCGGTACGTGTCTCCGGATAGTATGGACTTCTCTCTCTTACTTTATTAAAAGTGAAGGTCTGTTCTTCCCCTATCTTTTTTGTTTTTCGGGATAGCAGTCCTATCTATACAGAGCCTTCATGCTCGCGCCTCTACGAGTAGCGCTTTCTATTGCTAGCCGGATTCTACTAAAAGAAGAGTGCTTTCCACGCATCAACATCTTTATTTATTTGGGGATGAGGAGTGTCTACATGACTTCCTTCAGGCAAAGGAAGAAAAACCTATGTCAGTTCGGATTGATATGATACACCAGAACGAAAAGGACGTGGGGTGAGTGCCTTATGAAAGCACCGCAATCCAACTGATTCACATGCTTATGTCCGACAGGAGAAGGGAGATCAGAAGCTTACGATAGCTTGCTGACTCTCCTAGTTAGAAAGAATAAGAAGAAGGCTCTTTGGAGAATTATTGCGCCGCCTTCACTTCGACTTCCTTTCGGTGCTCGCTATTTTACTGGTAAGGGTCTGTCGGCTCGGAGGAAGCCTAGTCTCGGAGAGACCAAAGAAAGCCTACCGTGAACACTATTTACAATTATTCACCGAAAAAGGCTTGTCTTTCAGTTAGGGGCCTCGTCATAAGAGCCAACACAAGACGGAAACTTTCATTGCCGTGGCCTCGAAGCATGCAGTGGTGGGAACAACCGCAGATGACAGGGCACCATTTTCCTCTTCTTCATGAAATGTAAGTGGTTCAGATTTGAATCTCAATTGAATGAAAAGCTGATGCACATATACCCTATGGCAGTGCTTCTTTGGTAACGGCACGTTCGTCTGCTATACTCAGTATACCTAGTAAAGTCACCTATAAATAGCCTTATGGGACTCCAAGTTAACAATTTAGAATGAGACCAGCCCAATCTTCGGACAAGAATGAAAAGAACCTTACTGATACTCATAATAAACTCTTAAAGGATCCCTATGCAAAGGACCCCTCGTAGAGTAAATAGTTAACAATTGATAATTCCAGTTATAGTGTAATAAATGGGACAGTTGTGCTGCCAGACAGTTGTCTTGCCCTCTTTCTTACCGGCTTTACTGGTCAATTCAGTTTAGTAAGTTTCTGTCTTTAATGGTTTCGGATATCCTTCCTAAGAGATGAATGCTCGTCAGCCAGGATTGAAAGGAAAAGCACATCCCCAAACCGACTCATCCGTCGAACTCTAATCCACCTCCTTCTTTTCAAAATGGTACTAAGCCTCTTGATTCCTCAGTTAAGGAGTAACCTCATCAGGAAGTGAGCCGATAGGAGAAGTGTCAATACGAGCTGAGCAAAGTTGCTACGCTACTGTGAGATAACCGGGATATCGATCAGCTAAATCGGGCTTATAAAGCCAGCCTAGCTTACTCAGTAAAGCTCTTACCTGCAGCGCCGCATAAATCACCTGCTCATCCCCTATCGGACGAAACTAAGCTGATACATCTAAAAGGGGTAGATCTGAAACATCTTACCCGCAAAAACCCCTCATACACTTAATAGAAGAGGAAGGATGGTAATGCCGAATAAGAGGACTTTGAGTCAAAGGGATCGATCTCACAACCAGCTCAGCGAAAGGCGATCCGCACATAACCGTTCCATGAATGGAGACCGCCTACTAAATGATCATCTTCTAAATATCGTAGATAACTGAACTTCGAAAGCATCAACGTTTTTTTCTGCTATAGGTTGGACCAAGAAAGACATGGGAGTTTTGGGCGTAAGATTCCTATTACCTCTCCTTTTAGTCGAGTTGACCTCGGCCAAGCAATTTCATGAAGTTTCCTCTTTCCATTCTGTGCTTTCCAGCTGTTCAAAGAATATTGTATTTAATGTGCGAAAATGATAATAAGCCGTAAAGCGGGATTGGGGATTCCATTGAGCACGTGGGCGACCCTTCTAAGCTACTCCACCCAGTAAAGCACTGCTAAGCAGCGTCTATGTAAAAGGTGTGCCACAGTTATCAGAAGCAGTCTTCCATCAACCAAAGCAACGTAAAAGCACCCAATAGCTTCCACTTTATAAAAAAGATCACAGCCACCAACAAGAGCTTAGACAAAAGAAAAGAGTAGGGACGAAGTTCTCAGACTTACTAATACCCGGGCGCTGAAAGCTTCTTCTTCATTCTCTCACAAGTATCTAAACTTGACTCGTAGACGACGGGTTGTTCTAGCTTCCTTCGTCTTTCCTACCTCCTTAGCATGGATTAGCTAAACGTGATTGAGCGACGAGCGGGAGTATAGCATGGGATTACTTCAGAGACGGTTTAAGACTAAGAAAGGAAAAAGGGCTTGACTGGGAAGAAAGCGTATACCTAAGCGTGTCCTGAGCCATACCACCCGAGTTCGAGCATCAAATGAAGATGGTGAGATGAAAGGGATCACCGGGTCTTTGCTTCTGGGTTAGAGCGAGGAATCGCATTTTATTACCATCCCATGGGACTAACTATCTCTTCCAAAGCGGCTATTGCTTAAGGGCTTTGAACGAATGGAAGGCGGCTGACAACATTCCAACGAACAATACACAAGAAACCTTCCCTTTGACCCTCTTTTTCCCTACGTACGGGTATGGCCTTATCTTTCTGCCCACTTCCTTGCTGAGATTTAAGACAAGTGGTGCCCCGAGCGATCCCTACTGTGATCACCGATCATTCGTTATCGCCTTGTGCGATCCATCCTAGATGTCAGGGTCCTACTTTTGAGGACAACTATCAGGACCAACGTCCGCTCTTCAAATCACAGCCGACTAGTAAGGTAGACAAGGTGGGATGGTGCTAATCATGTGATGATATAAGATTCAGTTTTCTTTTTTATATATAATGTAAAGGAGCAACAGAAATTACATATCAAATAGCTTAAATGGCTCTAGGCCATGCAAAATTAGAGGCATCAGCAGATAAAAATGGGAGCAGCTGCTGAGGTGGATCTTCCAGTATTTGAAGACCAAGTTCAAGGTTGGCTGATGTAGAGGCCAACCAATCTGCACTTTGATTGGCCTCCCTGTTGACATGGTGTACGGTAGCATCCCATTCTCTCGCAATGAGATCTTTAATGGCGGATATAATTCTCAACTGATGGTTGGCCATGGAAGCATTACTGTAGATCTTTCTAACTGCTTGTAATGAATCAGACTCAAGTACAACTCTTCTGAAACCTTTGTTCCAACTCAAGAGCAGACCGTGGTAAATTGCCCACAGTTCTGCTGTAAGAATATCTGCTATTCCAACTCCATAGATGAAGCCCCCAAGCCAATTTACAGACTGGTCTCTCAGCACCCCGCCCGCTGCCGCTAATCCTGGATTACCTCTTGAGCTTCCGTCGACATTAACCTTGATGAAATCAGCAGGAGGACAGACCCAACTAACTAGCGAAACCTGTCTCGACCTTTGCTTAAAGTTTCCAAATACATCCCATGCTTCTTTTGCTTTACCTAGGATGATTTGAAAAGAGTTGACAGGCCAAGAAAACTCCTGGTCAAAGAGGGAGGCTATAATTCCTCCAAAACCAGATGAGCCAAATTGCATTTTTTAAAATAGTCTTCCAAGGAATGTTGCAATAGTAAGCACGGCTCTCACAATTTTCCTTAAGCCAAGTCTGGGAATCCTGGCTAAAGAAGTTAGCACAGAGACTGCTAGCATTAAAGGCCAGCCAAATATCTTTAGAGCGTGGGCAGTCACGAAGGGCATGAATGCTTGTTTCAACATGTAGTGAGCAACGAAAACAGGTCGGAACAGTAGTAAGACCTCTGTTGTACAGCAGGGCAGCTATAGGTAGTGATTCATGAATATTTCTCTAAAGGAAAACCTCTTGCTTGGAGGTGCAAGGCAGTTTCCAAATGTAATCCCAGTTACATTGTAATGATGGAGTATATGAGAGCTGACTTATCTAAGCAGAAGCTACAGAGAACAGGCCATCACTCTCGAGCTTCCAGAAATAGGCTCGCAAGACCTCGCTGTCAGAAAGCACCCACATAGAGGCGATACTAAAGACAATCTCATCCGGAAGATAACTCCTAAGTTTGTGAATGGCCCAACTGCCTGAGCTGTCACAATAGTCGGCCACCGAGGAGTCAGCATCATCCTCACTAAGTTCAACCAGCGAGTCTTGAATGATAGGACTCGAAAGACACCAATTATCGAGCAAGAATTTAGTACTTTGACCATTCCCAATGTTGATGGCGAGACCGTTTTCCAACACACTTCTGGACTTAAGAATGCAACGCCAAGTGAAGGAGTATTGGGGTCTAGCAATAGCAGAGAAGAAATCAGTATGGCGAAGGTATTTCTTCTGAACAATCTCAATCCATAAGGCCTCAAAAGTTTGAAGTTTGACTTTGATGAGGTGGCGGGCTAGGTAACATAATGGAAATGTATTGAACTGCAAATCCTGGAATGACGGTTCGACAGGAAGATGGTTTTGAAGGCATAGCATCTATAGAATAAAGACTAATTCATTCACGAGTTGTTCTCGTTCTCTACTCCTTGTTGAGCTTGGTTCGCAGATGGATGTGAGCCTACCTATTTTCGTTGAATGACCCGACCTTACTAAGAAAGAAAACGCGAGTATAGACTTTCTAAAGGGGACTTTCTCCTATAGGCTCACTGGACAGAGCACACAACTATTATATTAATGTAGAGATTTTTCATTTCGATTCGGCTGAGCCGATAAGTTCAGAAAGAATGGCACGATTGAATTCTCATTCCATTTTGAATGCCCGGACTTTCAGAATCGATGAAGAAAGCGGTCGAACAGCACGAAGGGTCCGATCCGGGCAGATTGCATTCCTGGAACAATGCTTTTTGAACAATTTCTCATGTGGGCGAAAAAGTACTTACATCGAAAAAGCCCGGCGCCGATTGACGAGAAGTCTTTAGTAAGTTTCCTTCCCAAAACCACAACCATACTAAACATACCTGACAGCTCAGCCCACCAGCGGGTATCTAAACTAGGCGATAGGTAAGGCGCAGAAAGAGCCCAATGAAATAGGCGGCGAACATAAAGGGTTGAATGGACCGATCAGATAAAACTTCTTGCACGTAAGGATTTGGAGTCCAAGTACGTACTCCCACCCTGAAAGATGAAAAGAGAGTCCTTTAGGTGATAAAGGACCTAAGTCTTTGAACGTAGTAGCTGAGAATACGCCGGGGTTGGAGTGGATCTTATCAGCTCCTTAGATTCGGAGAGGAAGCCTTGTTGATTCACTACCGGGCGGGGGAGAAGGTCTTGTCGAATGGTTGGAGCTAAACCAATAGCGAGTTTGCTGGCTAGCTGGTTCGGAACGTGGTGCATCGGATCATGGGGTTTTCCGGTCATGGCAGGGATGCAGATTCTATAATAAATACCGATCCCGCCCTTATCCTGTATCAGTCCATTGCATAAGTCATTTTAGCGGATACTAGTTTCGTTACGGATACTCGGACTAACCTGTCCTTAACGAGCTGACCTTCCTTTCATTCCCGGGCTAGAAAGAATGGCTAATTCCAGAAATCGAAATGAGTAAAGAAGAAGGAGCAGAAACGCTTCTTACTCAACTAGAAAAATAGCTATTCCGCCTTATTCCGATGATGTAAGAGAAGCAGGTGAAAGTTCGGGCATTTTTTCAGCCAAGTCGGCTTATAGGCTGCTAGTTATAGGGAAGAGCTTTAAGTTTGGTTGGAACAAATTTGTCTTGGCTTTGGAAAGTGCCTTCAATTGAGCGGGTACGTATCTTTCTTTGGTTGTTATTTTTTGATAAACAAAATACCAATGTGATGCGAGTTAAAAAGAATTTGGGAGATAATGCTTTATGTCCTCGATGCTTGTCTATGGATGAAACTTCAATTCATTTCTTTCGAGATTGTGTGTTCGCAAGGGATGTTTGGAACTGTTGGGGTGGTGTTGGCCTGTACATCTCTAATTTCTTTTCTCTCAATCTGCGGGATTTTCTGATGGAGAATTTAAGGTGCTCAACAGAGATTTGTGATTTGGTTACTTGGTCTGCTCAATTTGCTATGACTTTGTGGCTTATTTGTAAGAGTCGGAATGACTTGATTTTTCAACAGCAGGTAGATCAGCCTTCGAGGGTGTGGTTCATGGCAAGGAAACTTGCTCGGGAAATAGGCTTGATCTTGAGTCCTAAGTCAGCTGGTGTTCCACGGAGTAAACTTGTCAAGTGGGTTCCCCCGATGGCTGGCATGTATTTACTCAATACTGATGGAGCTTTCAAAGCATCCTCTGTTTCGGCTTCGGCAGGAGGATTAATCCGAGGTCCTGGTCGAGAATGGTTGGCAGGTTTTATAGTTTATATTGGGACTACGGATAGTCTAGTAGCCGAGTTATGGGGACTCCGTGAGGGTCTCTTGCTTGCAACGCAGCGTAGACTGTGGCCTTTGGTGGTCGAATTGGATGCTTCAATGGTTGTTCATATGGTGAAGAATGGGGTGCCTCACTCTCATCCTTGTTCAGTGCTTGTTGCAGATGTAATGGCGTTGATTGCGGAGGGTTGGACTAGTGAAGTTCGTCATATATTTATAAAAGGGAATAAATGTGCTGACTACTTGGCAAATTTGGCTCAAACGACTGCGTTGGGCACTACCCTTTTGGATGAGCCACCAACAGGATTGGTTCCGTTGCTTGACCAAGATATCTCGGGTCCTACGAGTGTGAGAATATAGACTCTGCCTATCTGTCTTTTGTACCGAAAAAAAAACACCCAACAGAAGACTAATCATCATCTTTATTTCCAGCTCTAGAATAATATGCCTTGAAGGAATAGAAATCTTCCCTAATTGGAATCTCGAAAGCTATAGAAGGCATCCCTTTTCCTCCTAACATTGCTTTAATAGCAGAATCGGTCTTTATTGTTTTGACTGGGGTTTTAGGTCTTCTTGCATGTATATCTGATCTCCAACAACCCATACGGCGTTAACGCTCGATGGTCCTTCTCGTCTCGAGTTGAGGTTTACGAAGGGGCTTTCTCAGAGGAGAGTTCATGATTTATGAAAGTGCTATGCAAACTATACCTTTAAGTCAAGAAAGGACTAACTCACCAACTGGTGGAAGATTCTTGGATTCGGAGAGCTCACCTTAGATAGTGGATTAACAGTCAACTCCTTGCTAGGGATCACACTTCTCGGTCTTGCCCGGAGAAAGACAAGAAAAGCAAATCAAGAACTTACCTAACCAAGAAAGCAGAAGAAAGAGCCTTAAACTCAAAAGCGAAGTAGAGGGCCTTAGTCCCGTTAACTGCCCATTCTTTAGCGGCTAGATTTGTCACCGACTTCGTGTTGGGGAGCCGCACACGGAGACCGGCCCTAGTCTGAGAATCGAGTCGTCAAGTCATCCTTAGCCAAACTAACGGCGGAGAAAGAGGAGGGCATTACGTTAGGTAGGGGGTAGGAGGTGCATAGCCATAGCTTTCCGGGAATACCTTTCGAAGTCAGAAAGGGGATAGCATAAAATGTATCGAATACAGATAGGGAAAGCAGTCTACTCATGCCCAAGCACAAGAGAATAAAAAGCCTATACGTCCCCAGGATTTAGAATCTGTTCAAGTACTCAGCTAGCTCTATGAAACTGAATTCTTCTCATAAGACTTGATACTGGAATATCCCTCAAAGCCATACTCCTTCGTCCTCGGAGCCTAGCGGTGAATCGGAGGAGATAGATCAAACCTGGCTGTGGCTGGCATTAGCCTACTATCGGCTCACTCGCTCCCAACTTCCTTACTTAATGGGCTACATGCGGAGAAAAGTAGTCTTCCCTCCTGATGTCGTTGTCTCGCTCTCCTAAAATTTACCGTGGAGAATAGTACCCTTAAGCCCCCGGAAAACAGTACCCTTTATTTCATAGAGTGGGTCCGCGAACTAGTCCGAAGCAGGAAGCTATCTACTTTAGTCCGACCTTGAGTAAGACCCCGAAGTTAATCCTTTAAGTGCGGATTCGTTGTTTAGCTGTTTCCTTGTTTTGGTTTTCCCTGGGGAATACCCGAACTGCATTCATTCCTTTAATAGTGGAATCCTCTGTTTTTAAGATCAGCCTTTAGAGATAGAACAAGGAAAGGAATCAAAATCCAATACAAGAAATAGGCTCATAAGACCTCAGCTTAATAGGTAGAGAAAGAGGGAAGGAACTGATTTAGCATACTCCGATTCATCTTAGGAAAGCACTTTTCAGTGGGAAAGAGTCATGAACAAGCTTTCCCTTTAGGTGAGTCGATTCAAGACCGGTCAATTTAATTGAGGATAAGATCATAACGTCTCAGTTCGTTGCACGTGTGTGACCCAGCCGGGGTATGCGGACTTGCTTTCTTTCGTAGTCGTTTTTGCGGGGCGTACTAAAGACACGAAGATAGCGTTACGAGATTTCTCGGGACACATGGCAACTTAGATACCTCCAAATGGAATTATCCATGATCCCTAGGAGTGAGTGCTAGCTGCGAGACAGAGACAATCTCCAATTAAAGCTGCTATTGAGAATTGGATCACCAGGCCTGCTGCTCTCTTGGGTCTGGCCAGCCCAAAAGCAAGCGAAAAGGAGTTAATGAGCCCAGATAGAATTTCTGATGAAAGAGGCCAAGAGGAATTACCTGGTGCCATTTATATTGAGGCTGACCAAGAGGGTAGCCCAGTGGTGGGAAATGATTCTATTATTCCTCATTTTTATCCAACTAAGATGCTAAGTACGGAAATTAATCTATCCTCTGTTTTTAGAAAGATGAATTTAAAAAGATTGTAGAAAAATGATCTATAGGATCTGAGAATTGTGAAAAAGGCGAAAAGCTCTGTGTTTTTGGAAGAAATTATTGAAGAACAGAATGTTGAAAAACAGATAATTAAAGTCATTCCTGGCTCTTTTGAAAGTAGATGGGGTACTGAAGTCCCAAAGGTGAGACGAGGAAGGAAGACAACTGGTAGGAGAAGAGTATGCAAATCTAGGAGAGAGTTTATAGAGATCAATGAAATGAATTTTATGTAAGTTCCTGTTACGGAGGCTGAAGTTCAGGAGATAATTGAATCAGAGGGTTCTGGTGGCTGTCCTGTAAAAGCCACCCAATCTACATGATAGCACTATGTTGGAACTGTATCTACATGATAGCACTATGTTGGAACTGTCAGGGTGCGGGGTCGGCCCTGACGGGAAGAGAGCTCAATGATCATATCCGAAAATACGATCCCAATCTTGTCTTTCTTATGAAGACAAAAAATAGAGAAGAAGTTATGGAGAGATTACGTAAGAGGTGTCGTTTTGAGAATAAGCTCTATGTTAATCCAGATGGCCTTAGTGGGGGTCTCACACTCTGGTGTAAGTA